ACGAGTCCAACAAAAAAAGGAAAATTTCTTTTTTCCTTGAAATATTAAATGAAATAATGATAAACTGGAACTGAAGGCCCCTTTCTCGCGTTCATTCTCTATTTGCATTGCTGAAACAAAACAACAAAACAATATGGGAATCAGATTTTGAAATATATAAAAGATATTGAAAAATCCATTTTTCAATATCTTTTATATATATATATTATATGTATCGGAAAAGAATATATTATATGTATCGGAAAAGAATAGCGATTTATTCCTATAGAGCGTCCATTAACAAGAAAATCAAATCATAAATATCGACAAATTCTTGTCTTTTGTGATCTAAGAAACTAAAAAAGGAAATAAAAAACCCGCTTTCTACAATTTAATATATATCGAATTTAAATATCAGAATAGCCAATATAGTCATGATTCAATGGGTCAGGTCCACTTACTTTTTTTTTTAGTTACAATTTTTATGGTAGGTTTGGTGGGAACAATAGGGAAGTAGGAATATTTTGGTTTGTGATTAATAAATAGGGGTTGGATATCTAGAATATTTATGTTATGTTTCCTGGAATATTTAAATAAATAATAATAAGATATAAAGAGGACTATTATGTCACTACAGGCTAGAAGCCCCCACCCACTAAGTTCACCCACTAAGTTCAATTAGTCAATATAATAATAATTAAATGTTCAACTTTTTAATTATTAATTAGAACTCAAAATAAAATAATAAGAACTCATTGTATTATAAATAATACAATAGTGTTTGCCTTTTTTTTATTATCAAAAATATCTGTATTCTTCGATGAAAAACGAAGACAAAGACTCGAGTTTCATGAAAAAAGCCCTTTATCGGATTTGAACCGATGACTTACGCCTTACCATGGCGTTACTCTACCACTGAGTTAAAAGGGCCTGCTCAATTCATGACTTAGCCATTTTCCATTATGAGTCTACTGCATATATACATATATGCAGTAGACTCATAATGGAAATAATGGAAAAATAAATTCTATTTACCTAGAAAGAAAAGGGGTAAAATTTTTCTCGTTTTTGAATTTTCTGACTTAATGTGAGATAGTGATAGGCATATTTTATCTGAACAAGAAACGAAGCAATGAGTTAAAATTGAAGAAAAAAAAAAAAACGTTCAATTCAAATTAAAATCCTATAGAATCAGAATATAAAAAGACTGTTCGAATCTAGCCATACCATTAGATTATATTGACAATTCCAAAAAACTATTCATACTATCATTATAGTATGATGACGGTCGGGCGAATATGCCCCCATCGTCTAGCGGTTCAGGACATCTCTCTTTCAAGGAGGCAGCGGGGATTCGACTTCCCCTGGGGGTAGGGTACTACGAAAGGAAGTTGATCATGGATTATCAATAAGCATATAAAGAATTCTTCCTGGGTCGATGCCCGAGCGGTTAATGGGGACGGACTGTAAATTCGTTGACGACTGTCTACGCTGGTTCAAATCCAGCTCGGCCCAAGAATTCACCGCCCCATGAGTAAGATATAATTAATTTATCCTATAGAAAAGAAAGGGTAATGCCTGCTTCGTAGAGAAATAAAGAAAAATTTTTCTCTATCTTTTTTTTTCATCTCATTGAAAGATTGATTATTTTTATTTAACAATAAAATAAAAAATCACTAGTTACTAATAATCTGTCTCACTCTCACTAAAGCCCGTGTTTATGTGGATATAATATCAATATAGCATTCGCATATCTGTTACGTTCCAACATGACGAGTAGAATATCTTTATGAAATCCTAAGTATATGTATGCTATACACCTCGCCGGGATTGTAGTTCAATTGGTCAGAGCACCGCCCTGTCAAGGCGGAAGCTGCGGGTTCGAGCCCCGTCAGTCCCGAACTAGGATCTCATGAATTGAGAAATTCATTTCTCTATTTTTGCGAAAGGGAAGACGAAGAGCAAAATGGAATCAAACAAATTCGCACCGTGGAGATTATTTCTTTTGTTTCGCATGTCTCATCAGATAAATATGGGAAGTTCCTTTTCTTCCCCAGTACTAATTGATAAGGAAAAATATATGTAGATTTAGTACAATTGGTACTATTGCTATATTCAGTATTTAAAGTTTAAGAGATACCAATACTCTTTTTTTTTCAATCATTCTGCTCTTGATCAATGAAATGGAATAGAGTGCTCAGATTTTTGGGGGGGGTACAGACACAAAATAGCTTTGTTTATTATATGATATACAATGAACTTAATCTTCATAGAATTTAATTCTCCGGCAAAGTACTTTTTAGGTTAAAGCACATCTTTTCTAAATCTAAATTTTTTTTAGCCTCAATTATGACTACTGTGAAACAATTTATTTAATTCTCATTCCAATTTTATATTGAATTTTTGATGTATACGTTCCAACTCCAATCCAACAAAACAAAGAGTATACTAATAAAATAACATAAAATAAAAGACCAACAAAACCAAGTGGGGCTCCTTTCTTTTCTTATTCTTAGTAAAGGTAAAGCTTGAATAGTCGATTTTTTAGACTTAACCTTACCTTTTTTATATCTCACTTATACTTATACTGTTCGTCTCTCTGTATGCCCTAGAGAATACCGGTTATATAATACCTTATAATTCTATATACAAAATCCTATGTATATGTATAAGTAGAAGAATTGTATAAGGAAGATAAGATGCTAGGTTATAGAAAAGAACAAGTGGAAAAAGGATGAAAACCTAATAATAGGTATTTATGATCTAATCAAAAATGGTTTTTTGTATGGATAAAAGATCTCCCTATGTTATACTATTCAATTCTCAACGAGAAATTGATTTGATAGATCAGAAATTTTTATTCATAATATTGATCTGATTCAGTATCATCAAGATACAATTCATCCCATTGAATTTACAGGAATAAAATTTATCATCTCTATGGGATTAGATCCCGAGTTAAGTTATTGCGAAAAAAAAAGATTAGATTATGGAAGTCAATATTCTCGCACTTATTGCTACTGCACTGTTCATTCTAATTCCTACTGCTTTTTTACTTATCATCTATGTAAAAACAGTTAGCCAAAATGATTAATTTGAATGAAACTTGAATTATCAGTTCTTAGCAGTTCAATTCAATTCAATGATTCAAGAAATGAAAGAAAAGAATTCAAACTCTAAGTCTTAAATGAAATGATTGCGCTGAGCTGGAATCAGAACAGAAGTAGCTTATTAAGTATCTAAGCTAGTGTGGTAGAAAGAACTATATATTATAGTTCTTTCTACCACACTAGCTAGTATTGTATACTAATATTAATATAGGCTTCATATAGATAAAATTACAATATGTATATAGTAGATGTACATATAGATAAGATAAAACTTTAATTCTATTTCTTTTTTTTCATCTCAAGAAGTCATTGATTGAACAATTAATGGATGATCCGCGTAGTTATATGATAACTTCTTCGGATTTGGAAAAGGGGTTAGAGTAAACCTGGCCGTTTTTCATGTTTAAACAAACCATGAGATGAGTCAAAAAAGTATAATTTCGAGAAGTTTAAAACAAATGTGAAATGTGTGATATGTAAATAGCCTAACGGAAGAAAGATCTAATTTTATTATGTGTAGGACCTCTTTGGACAATCACTAATTGTTTCGCTTACAGTGGAAAGAAAATATATAGTGTCATAATAACAGAATTTTTTTTCTAAAAGAAAAAAAAATATAGACTATTTAGTCAAAATTCGGTTGGAAAGAATCTTCTATTATGCGTAGATTTGAGTTGCAAAATACAATTATGATAATGATTTATTACTCTATTCCAGTACAATTTTGAATACTTTTTTTGCTTCGCAAAACGATTAATAAAGAATTGATACAGTTCGATTGAGCAATTGATTACTCAATTTAGTATTAGTATTTGTAGTGTCCACAGCACTAGAGTCCACTCCTTCCCCATACTACAAGTGAAAGAGAAAATGTAAAGACGACCATTAAAGCAGCCCAAGCAAGACTTACTATATCCATGTGAATTATGTCCCTTATTTCTATGAAAGAATTATTCGATTATTATTTAATAATCATAGTGGAATCAATGGCACAGAGTCAAAATAGGATTCTGACTTAAGACTATTGATGAACCAAATCAATTCAATGAATACATTTGCAACAAGTTTCAATATTTTAAGATTTCCGGTAGAATCAGGAAGTATTAAGTACAAGATGATACACGCGCCCTTTCTATACACAACTATATATCAGATACCTCTATTTTCTATTTGATCTAAGCTTATTGTCTTTCTATGAAAGAATCGGTAGAACCCACTGCCACTATTACTACATACATATATTCTTTTTTTTTTTTCAATTTTTACCTTTACTCTATACTATAAGAGTCGACCAACTATTCTGATTCTATGTCTGAGCACTCATAGCCTTTCGTGAGTTTAAATACAAAGTATCTTCGTGCCTTTCTACAAGCCCTAAATTTATTTCCCATCATTGTATCCAATCTAATTTAATACCCAACAGAATCACGAGACGCTACTTAAAATTAAAAATTGTTTAAGAGATTTTGATATGCTAGTCTTTTATATAATCTTTTATTCTAGTAGTAAAAATGGGGTGCCTCTTAGGAATCTTTATATATCGAGATTTCCGATCTTAGTTCTTAATTCCATTCTGGAATTGATTCTCACCATTTATTTCAAAAAATTTTGAAATAAATGGTGAGAATCAATCATTACCAATGATTAAATTAATAATTGAGGTTTTTGCTTCATCCCTATTACTGCCGATTTGATTTGGGCTAGACTTAGATTTTAAGAAAAAAAGTTACAGTCTTTTCTAAAACCTATGCTATAGTTTATAAAAATCAAGTATTGACACGTCCACTTAGTTCTTTGCCTCCACTTCTTGCGGAGCAATAATTCATCGAATTAGATCGGCAGAATAAGAAATCAAAAATCTTTGGTTGATCAGGCGACACCCGGATTTGAACTGGGGATAAAGGATTTGCAGTCCCCCGCCTTACCACTTGGCCATGCCGCCAAATTCGATCCAAAATAAAATGGATAAAAATATTAGCCATATTCTATTTCTACTACTAACTCTTTTTTTTATCTTGAATCCCGTTGTACTTAATCCTCAAAAACACATTCTTTTTTTTTTATCTGGTTTCTATTATTTTCTTCGATTTATTATATCTCAAAATATACATCAGTTAATAATTTCCCTTCTTGTTTCTTTTCTATTGAGAGTCAAATTCTGGCGACAGACTGAAAAATTCAGGGCAAATTGGAACCATTAACAATTTACTTTAAATTAGTCTTTAAATTGAAATTAGTGAATGGTTCTTCAATTTTTATCGGAGATCAAATTTGATTTCCTTGAATGGAAAAAGAAAATTGATTTATGACCGATTTATGACTAATCTCATTTTTTTTTTTCAATAAAAAATACTTTTCTATTTCAATTATAACAACATATATGTGTATATGTAAACCCCAAAACACAAATTGTTACCCAGATACCGAGACGGGTCTCTCTCTTATGTACATGTCCCTAGAGAGAATTCTCATGTTTCAATTTTTCATTGAATAAATAGATTGAAATATTGAATATAAAATACGAATTTTGGTGGAGTGCGATCCATGTTAATGTTGCTCCAGAAATTGCAAGAAAGGATGTGATATATGGATAGATAGCCGTATCAACATGTACTTAATAAATACAATCTTTTTTTTTTTTAGTATATTTATATTAAGTTACACAATTCAAGCGTATTCTATAAATTTCCCTCCCTACCAAAAAAAATCCGCCAATTCTTTTTGGAACATTTAATTCCATTTTTTGTGTTAAAAAAGGGAAAACTCTATACTACTTCTGATTATTCTGTCTTTATTTCATTTATACAGATATAAAGAGGAGATTAAATCTCAATCATTCCTTTTTGTGGTATCCCGTCGGATCGTAATATCATACTAATACGTTAGGTAGAAGTTGGACCAATTTTGAACAAGGCTCCATAAGTGTAAGTAACAGAATTTTTTTCCAGAAATATTTTCTCAATTTAACCCGTCAAAATTTGAACCTGCGCCCAAAATGTTCTTTATTCCGCCGTTCCATCTCCGTTCATACGTTTGAAATAGATATATGGAGTTGACTAAAATTTTATGTGATTCAGTAAACAGAATATACATTCTATTATTGCTAGGTCGATCCATATGGGTCGATGAATAGTGAATCAATAATTGAATTTTTTCAATAAAAATAAATAGGAAACTTAAGATTAAGATGCTTCGGAATGGAAATGAGGGAATGTCCACAATACCTGGATTTAGTCAGATACAATTTGAGGGATTTTGTAGGTTCATTAATCAGGGTTTAACGGAAGAATTTCATAAGTTTCCAAAAATTGAAGATAGAGATCAAGAAATGGAATTTCAATTATTTGTGGAAAGGTATCAATTGGTGGAGCCCCTGATAAAGGAAAGAGATGCTGTGTATGAATCACTCACATATTCTTCTGAATTATATGTCCCTGCGGGAGTAATTTGGAAAACCGGTAGGGATATGCAACAACAAACTGTTTTTATTGGAAACATTCCTCTAATGAATTCCCTGGGAACCTCTATAGTAAATGGAATATACAGAATTGTGATCAATCAAATATTGCAAAGTCCCGGTATTTACTATCGTTCAGAATTGGATCATAACGGAAATGCTGTTTATACCAGCACTATAATATCAGATTGGGGAGGAAGATCGGAATTAGAAATTGATAGAAGAACAAGGATATGGGCACGTGTAAGTAGGAAACAAAAAATATCTATTCTAGTTTTATCATCAGCTATGGGTTCAAATCTAAGAGAAATTCTAGATAATGTTTGTTACCCTGAAATTTTCTTGTCTTTCTCGAATGATAAGGAGAAAAAAAAGATTGGATCCAAAGAAAATGCCATTTTGGAGTTTTATCAACAATTTGCTTGTGTCGGTGGGGATCCGGTATTTTCTGAGTCCTTATGTAAGGAATTACAAAAGAAATTTTTTCAACAAAAATGTGAATTAGGAAGGATTGGTCGACGAAATATGAACCGGAGACTGAATCTTGATATACCTCAGAACAATACATTTTTGTTACCACGAGATCTATTGGTTGCTGCGGATCATTTGATCGGAATTAAATTTGGAATGGGTACATTTGACGATATGAATCACTTGAAAAATAAACGTATTCGTTCTGTAGCAGATCTGTTACAAGATCAATTCGGATTGGCTCTTGTTCGTTTAGAAAATTCGATTCGAGGAACTATATGTGGAGCAATCCGACATAAATTGATACCGACTCCTCAAAATTTGGTAACTTCAACTTCATTAACAACCACTTATGAATCCTTTTTTGGCCTACACCCTTTATCTCAAGTTTTGGATCGAACTAATCCATTGACACAAATTGTTCATGGACGAAAATTGAGTTATTTGGGTCCTGGAGGATTGACGGGACGAACTGCTAGCTTTCGGATACGAGATATCCACCCGAGCCACTATGGGCGTATTTGCCCAATTGACACGTCTGAAGGAATCAATGTTGGACTTATTGGATCTTTAGCTATTCATGTGAGGATTGGTCCTTGGGGATCTATAGAGAGTCCGCTTTATGAAATGTCTGAGAGATCAAAAGAGGCACAGATAATTTATTTATCACCAAATAGAGATGAATATTATATGGTAGCCGCAGGAAATTCTTTGGCCCTGAATCGGGGTGTTCAAGAGGAACAAGTTGTTCCGGCTCGATACCGTCAAGAATTTTTGACTATTGCATGGGAACAGATTCGTTTTAGAAGTATTTTTCCTTTCCAATATTTTTCTATTGGAGCTTCCCTCATTCCGTTTATTGAGCATAATGATGCGAATCGGGCTTTAATGAGTTCTAATATGCAGCGCCAAGCAGTTCCTCTTTCTCGATCCGAGAAGTGCATTGTTGGAACTGGGCTGGAACGCCAAACGGCTCTAGATTCGGGGGTGTCTGTTATAGCTGAACGCGAAGGAAAGATCATTTATACTGATACTCACAAGATCATTTTATCAAGTAATGGGGATACTATAAGCATTCCATTAGTTATGTATCAACGTTCCAACAAAAATACTTGTATGCATCAAAAACCTCAGGTTCAGCAGGGTAAATGTATAAAAAAGGGGCAAATTTTAGCAGACGGGGCGGCTACAGTTGGTGGGGAACTCGCTTTAGGAAAAAACGTATTAGTCGCTTATATGCCATGGGAAGGTTACAATTTTGAAGACGCAGTACTAATTAGCGAACGGCTAGTGTGTGAAGATATTTATACTTCTTTTCACATACGGAAATATGAAATTCAGACTCATGTGACAAGTCAAGGTCCCGAAAGAATTACTAAGGAAATACCCCATTTAGAGGCTCATTTACTCCGAAATTTAGACAGAAATGGAATTGTAATGCTGGGATCTTGGATAGAAACCGGCGATATTTTAATAGGTAAATTAACACCTCAGACAGCGAACGAATCCTCGTATGCCCCCGAGGATAGATTATTACGAGCCATACTTGGCATTCAGGTATCCACTTCAAAAGAAACTTCTCTAAAACTACCTATAGGCGGAAGAGGTCGAGTTATTGATGTGAGATGGATCCAGAAAAAGACGGGTTCCAGCTATAATCCAGAAAAGATTCGTGTATATATTTTACAGAAACGTGAAATCAAAGTGGGTGATAAAGTAGCTGGAAGACATGGGAATAAAGGTATCATTTCTAAAATTTTGTCTAGACAAGATATGCCCTACTTGCAAGATGGAACACCTGTTGATATGGTCTTCAATCCATTAGGAGTACCCTCACGAATGAATGTAGGACAGATATTTGAATGTTCACTCGGGTTAGCAGGGGATATACTAAAGAGACATTATAGAATAGCACCTTTTGATGAGAGATATGAGCAAGAGGCTTCGAGAAAACTAGTGTTTTCCGAATTATATGAAGCCAGTAAGCAAACAAAAAACCCATGGGTATTTGAACCCGAGTTTCCGGGAAAAAGCAGAATATTTGATGGAAGAACAGGGGATCCTTTTGAACAACCTGTTCTAATAGGCAAGTCCTATATCCTAAAATTAATTCATCAAGTTGATGATAAAATCCATGGACGTTCGAGTGGGCATTACGCACTTGTTACACAACAACCCCTTAGAGGAAGGGCTAAGCAAGGGGGGCAACGAGTAGGGGAAATGGAAGTTTGGGCTCTAGAAGGATTTGGTGTTGCTCATATTTTACAAGAGATGCTTACTTATAAATCTGATCATATTAGAGCTCGTCAAGAATTACTTGGTGCTACGATCATTGGAGGAACAGTACCTAATCCTGAGGATGCCCCAGAATCTTTTCGATTACTCGTTCGAGAACTACGATCTTTGGCTCTGGAACTGAACCATTTCCTTGTATCTGAAAAGAATTTTCAGATTAATCGGAAGGAAGTTTGATCCGAATGAATCAGAATTTCTATTCTATGATCGACCGGTATAAACATCAACAACTTCGAATTGGATTAGTGTCTCCTCAACAAATAAGGGCTTGGGCCAACAAAACCCTACCAAATGGGGAGATAGTTGGAGAGGTGACAAAGCCCTATACTTTTCATTATAAAACCAATAAACCGGAAAAAGATGGATTGTTTTGTGAAAGAATCTCTGGACCCATAAAAAGTGGAATTTGTGCTTGTGGAAATTATCGAGTGATCGGAGCGGAAAAAGAGGACTCGAAATTTTGTGAAGAATGTGGGGTGGAATTTGTTGATTCTCGGATACGAAGATATCAAATGGGATACATCAAACTCGCATGTCCAGTAACTCATGTGTGGTATTTGAAACGCCTTCCTAGTTATATCGCGAATCTTTTAGATAAACTCCTTAAGGAATTAGAAGGCCTAGTATATTGCGATGTGTGATTTGATCGAAATTCGCATTTTACAGATTTGCACTACTAAACTGTCAT